GTGTTCGCTCAAGAAAAGCTCCAGAAGATGTTAATCGTAAATAAGAAGATTGTTTACGAAGAAAAACTAATACAAATTCGCATTCAGATACATAAGAATTATATGGGAACCGAAATAGTCTTTTATTTTCTTTTGAAAAAAGAAAAATAGAATTATTCGGAGTAATAAGACTATTCCAATTATGATATTCGTGAAGAAAGAATCGCAATAAATGTAAAGAAGGAACATCTTGGATCCAGAATTGAAGGATTTGAACCAAGATTTTCAGATGGATGGGATAAGGTATTAGTATATCTGACACATAATTTAAATGCGATAATTTGTCCTCCAAAAAGGGAAATATTGAATGAATAGATCGTAAATTCAAATTCTGAGATTTTGGTATTTTTTTTTCTTCGAGGGAAGATACCAATCGCAGCAAGAATGGAATTTCCACAATGACTGCAAAACCTTCCAATATCATCTGAGAATAAAAATGAAAATAAAAATAATTGTTGTGCCCAACGAATCGATTTTGGTTAGAATCATTAACCGAATAAATCAAATAATTCTGTTGATACATTCGAATAATTGAACGTTTCACAAGTACTGAACTAGATTTATTGTCATAACCAAAAATTTCCGTGAATTCGTAAAAAATCGAACCATTTAAACCACGATCATGAAGAAATGTGTAAATATACTCCTTAAAGAGAAGCGGATATAGAAAGTGTTGTTGCAGAGATCTATCTCTTTCTAAATATCCTTGTAATTCTTCCATTTACATTTCTACTTGAACCAGAGGCGGGACCTATTTCATTTTTTGGGTTATCAAATGATACATAGTGCAATATGGTCAGAACAGGGTATGTATTATGTATATAATTACAGTAAGAAAAAAATATATATCCCGCAAATAAAGGAAACAGGGGAGTCCAATCAACAGATCTTTTTCCTCTCCTTTTCTATCCAATTGGTTTATGTTCGTTATAATTACAAGAGGGAAAAAAATCCTTTATTTTTGCAACTCGATCGCTCTTTTGACTTTGGAATAAATTCTCTTTATCAGTATACTGTTTCTTCTACACATTCGTCTCCAATCCATAATAAAGAATAATTAGGATTCATTAAAAAAAAAAAAAAGAAAGAAAATCAATGGTCCACTCACAGAAGAACCCACCCTTTCCCGCATCAGGCACTAATCTATCTTTAACGTCTAATTAGATCGGGTAATCATTCAAATTAAGAACAAAAGCTCGTTGCTTTTTATTTCACCAGAATTAGAGCCATAGGGCTCTATCCATTTATTCACTAGACCCAACTGTAAATGTGAATTTTTTTTTCACTTCCAAACAAAAAGAAAAAAAAATTGTAACGATCCGGTAAGGATAAACTCAAAGTTCTACTTTAATTAAATAAAATTTAATTAAATAATATTTAATTAAATAATAAATTTAATAATAAAATAATAATATTTTATTACGACATGCTGTTTTTTCCATTCATTACCTTTGAGGATCAGTCGTGGTCTTATAGACTCTACCAATAGTCTGGACGAATCTGTTGCTTCATCCAAATGTGTAAAAGATCATAGTCGCACTTAAAAGCCGAGTACTCTACCGTTGAGTTAGCAACCCGAATAAAAATAAAATAAATAGGATATATATGTAAATACGGTCAAAATAAAAAAGTCAATTGAATTGCACTGCACGACCCCGTCAAAACATTGAACTAGAACAAATCGAAAAGAAAGATTTGTTTTTGTTGATCAATTAAAAACACCAAAATACCAAAATGGACAGATCGGATTAAACAACAACAGATTCCCAATAGAGATGTCAAAATTGTGACAAACCGCCATTTTATTTATCAATTTTCTTTTCTTTTTCGTTAAGAAAATACATCTTGTATGCCAGTAAATCCGGCAGGGCAAACCCATCATTTGACTGAAGTGAAGTAAAAAAAACCAATATGAGGTGGAGATAAACGGATCTATTTATCTACGATCGAATTATATTTCTTCGATGCACCATTGTCAATATGAATCCAATATTAAGAAAACATATTTAAGTAAATCAAATAAGGACTTGTGTTGGATTGGCACAACATAAACATAAATAAGAAATTTGGATGAAAAAAATACGAAAGAGGTAAAGTAAAGAAAAAATCTCGGGTTTATTCAATCAATAGAGGTACAATAAGCAAGATTAACCCCTTGTTTGTTGGTGGATTCCCGCAACAAACAAAACAAGAAAAAAAGTAAATTAAGTATGAATACAGCAAGAAAAAGGCAAATTGTGTGTAAATGTAAATAATTACACAAAGATAGATACTAGTTACCCCCCCCCACCCCTTTTTTTATTTATTAATTTTTTTTTTTTTACTTTAATTAACTCGAATCGAAGTTCTTTCTTGAAATAATTCTGCCTTCCTTAAAATATCACAAACAGTTCCCGTAGGTTGAGCACCTTTTTCAAGGAAATATAGAATAACAGGAACATTTAAATAAGTTTGATTCTTTATCGGATCGTAAAAACCTACTTTTCTAAGATCTCTTCCTTCTCTTCGGGATCGAACATCAATTGCAACGATTCGGTAGATGGCTCATTGGAATAGATGTAAATAAACAATGCCCCCCCTAGAAACGTATGGGAGGTTTTCTCCTCATACGGCTCGAGAAAAAAGGATTCTAAATTTCTGTATATGTATATAATGGCAAATGGATCCATAAAATCATGAATTAGACTATGATTTGAGTCGTTTTTTTATTCTTCCTTACAGAAAAAAAGAAATCTCATTCGTACTCATAACTCAAGTTGGGTAATTCTGACAGAGTTCGAAGGGAAACCCTTAGACATTTATTGAGCCGTCTCTAACCTCTTTTGTTTGTCTCATCTCGAATCTATTTTTATTCCTCATTCTGATTCAATTGTTGAGACAATTGAAAATAGTGTTTACTTGTTCCGGAATCCTTTATCTTTGCTTTGTGAAATCATTGGGTTTAGACATTACTTCGGTGATCCTTACTCCTTTCAAAAGAGCAGCAACATACCTTTTTGTTTTTTGTTATTTTTTTCTATACTATAGAAATAGAATATGAACTATAGAAATAGAATATGAACGGTGGATTCCCTTGTGATACACTTTTGATCGAAATAGTTTTACCAATTCTGAAAAATTTTACTTTTTATTTTTCAAACTTCTTTGATTTTTCGATCTTTTAACCTTTCGATTTATATATTGAGGATATACTTACAAAGTTGGTCTAACTTATTGATAGTTACTAACCCTAGATTCTTCCCCCTGATAAACGAATCAATCCTTTCTGCTCGAGCTCCATCATGTACTATTTACTTACAACCTAACACAAATTAGGTTCCTAACAGAGCAGAACAAACTATGTCGAGCCAAGAACATCTTCATTCCTATAGAAAATGGTGGATGTAAGAATCCACAGCCGATCATGTCCTTCAAGTCGCACGTTGCTTTCTACCACATCGTTTCAAACGAAGTTTTAACATAACATTCCTCTAATTTTATTTCAAACCGGTATGTAATTGATTCAATATGGAATCATGAATAGTCATTGGCTCAACCGGTGTGTGTATACCGGTATATAATAGTACATACTTTCTATCTATCTATCTATGGATAGATAAATAAGTATTTATCCGGGGAAGGCTCAGCAAGGATCCAATTTATTTAACTCTATATTCTATCATATGAATGAAACATATTTCTAAAAAAGACGAATAAAAAAGTTTGCTTAAGACTTATTTACATCTTAAAAAGATTGTTCGGGACGATCAATCATGAAGGATCCATTTTTCTCGAACAAATAAACTATAAACCTCAAAAGAAGAACCTTTAATATTAATAGATTTCCAATCCCGGAAAAAAATCAATTATTAATAAAACTTTTTTATTTTATTTTATACAATACAGATTTTGTTTTACTTCAGGTTCAAGAATTTTTCTTTTCCATCAATTCCATAAAGTCAAGTAGATGCAATATACGAATTTCCCCCCAATCGCTACATTACATTGATTTACAATTATTCATTTGAACCGGATAAGATATAAGATGAACCAGATAAAATACAAAAAAATGGGGTCCAGATCAATTCGTTTTTACTATTTTTTTCCCACACCAGCTTTAGAAGTTTTAAGACCAGTGATGAAATTAGTACCAAAAACTCCCTACTCTTTAGTCTCCACATAGACTGTGGAATTGGGATACCCCATTTATTTACTTTAGGCTTTTTACCCTTGGTAAGGGAATAAAGAGGCCTTTCTTTCATTCACATTTCGATTCAGAATGCTTCGTGTGAGAATTGACATTTCATAGATATGGGACATAAAGTTTCCATAAGTAACTAACTTTAAAATGAATATTGAGTAGTACGAGCATATCCTGAATGTGAATGATAAACCCAGAATTTCTTTTTTGAATTAAAAAAAAAGATATTTATTTACACCCACATTTGACACTTGATTACGTTTGTGAGAAACCAAATGAAAGAAAAAATATGATTCTAAGAATGATTCTTAGAATTCAGAACAAAAGATTGTTCTCGTTAACAATTTTATGTTTCATGTGGGATATAATGTGATCCCATCTTTCGTTTCTGATGGAAACGATCTGGGACGGAAGGATTCGAACCTCCGAGTAACGGGACCAAAACCCGCTGCCTTACCGCTTGGCCACGCCCCATTTCGAATTTCTATTCGACACTAATAAACATTAATATTGGTATTGGTTATTCGTCAATCCCAACCCAATAAATACATTGGGAATATATTTTTGCTAGGATTCAACACATGTAGATATAGAATCAAAAAAATTCATTGATCATTACATGGAATTCAGTTAAGATATTGTATGAAAATGGAATTCCTTGTATTCTCATTTGAGAATGGAAGGAAGGATTTTTATTTGGGAGAGTTCGAAGAAAAAGAAAGATTTTTTGACTTGTCTTTTTTTTCCCTTATAAAAAAAAACTCAATCAGAATAAAATTATCTAATCTACAAGAACGAAATTTTGTTATGCTTAATATCTTTAGTTTAATCTGCATCTGTCTTAATTCTGTCTTTTATTCGAGTAGTTTTTTCTTCGCCAAATTGCCCGAAGCTTATGCCTTTTTAAATCCAATCGTAGATGTTATGCCTGTCATACCTGTACTTTTTTTTCTCTTAGCCTTTGTTTGGCAAGCTGCTGTAAGTTTTCGATGATTTAATACTCTGCTAAATTCATGATTTATTCGATAAATAAAAATTCTAAAAATTGATAAGACCAGATAAGTCTTACATTATGAACCCTCGATTCAAAAATAGAAATTCTTGTATATTGAATAACCGCGGCGATGAATTTTGATCAGCTTATTTCCTCGTTCTGACCTTACAGTGAGCAAAGATTTTATTAGGTTGCCTACAATACCTAATCATATGACAAGAAATTTTTGATAACGAAGGAATCAAAATCTTATTCCAAAGAAATTCGTGAAAATGACTTTCTTTTCAAAAAACACTTCATTTTTTGGGGGGTGTCATGTCAAAACAAAATAGTGTATGTGGTAAAAAATAAGTAATCTATTCCCTTTTTCAAAAAAAAAGATCTTGGAGATTGTGTAATGCTTACTCTCAAACTATTCGTTTATACAGTAGTGATATTCTTTATTTCTCTCTTCATCTTCGGATTTTTATCTAATGATCCAGGGCGTAATCCTGGACGTGAGGAATAAAAAAAAGATATTTTTAGTTTTTCCTGCTTTTTCGAAATTTTTTTCTTATGATTTTATGTATTCCATACATTTACCTATGCTATGATAAAATCAAGGGATCGAAATTCCTTCGAATTCGAAAGTCTCAAGTAATCAGAAGAAGCGGAGAGAGAGGGATTCGAACCCTCGGTACGAATAACTCGTACAACGGATTAGCAATCCGCCGCTTTAGTCCACTCAGCCATCTCTCCCCATCCCCATTTAAAAATGGAAAATTTTTTATGTGATGTGACACGTGAAGAAAAAAACCTTCGTTTTCCTTTTTTATTTATCTATTTTTTTTTATATATATTCTTTTATTTATATTCTATTAAATTATATTCTTTATTTATTATAATTATAAATAATATATATATATATATTTATAATAAATATATAAATTTATAATAAATATATAAAAATTTTATATTATAAAGAAAAAAAAGAATAAAGATATATAAAAAAGATATAAGTATAAGATTATATAAAAAAGATATAAAATAAAGATATATAAAATGAAGATATATAAGTTATATTATAATGTTATATAAATAAACATTATAATATAACTTATAAGTTATTTTATTATAAACTTTTTTTTTATGTTATTTAAGTAAGCTTTCTGCTCTTCGCCGCCTATTTAAGTCCCCGGCGGGACGAAGTGTCAACGCTAGAATTTTCATGATTCTGGTGCTATCTTGATTGCGCCTCACTCTTTTGTTCGACAAATGTTCCATTCATATACAATAATAAATATGTAGCGGGTATAGTTTAGTGGTAAAAGTGTGATTCGTTCTATCAAAAACTTAATTAAATAGTTAAGGGGTCTTTCAGTTTCATATTCCGATCAAAAACTTTATTTCTTAAAAAGGTTTAATCCTTTACCTCTCAATAGCATATTTGAGGAAGAATATACATTCTCACGATTTGTATCCAAAGGCCAATTAGAAATTGAATAAAAAAGATTGGATTATGGATATGGAGTCGCGAAGCATAATTTTTTTGAATTGGATTAACTCTTCCAATTGAATGAGTATGAGTAAAGGATCTATGGATGAAGATATAAAAGTTTATTTCCAATCGTAACTAGATCTTCAATTTTTTTTTGTAAAAGGGAAATTGAAGCCAAATAGCTATAAAACGATGGTTTTGGTTTACTAGAACCATCAGCATATTGTTTCAGCTCGGTGGAAACCAAATTTTTTTCCTCAGGATCCTGCGAGTGGAAATAGGGAACGAAGTAACTAGACTAAATGGATTTAGTATAATCCCCCTCCTCTAGAGGGATCATCTAGAAAGCAAGTAGCTTTGGACGGATTCATGCAGAAAAGCTAACATAGATGTTATGGATCTAATTTTTCTCTTTGGGAATACATCGATCTTCTATAAAGGAGCCGAATGAAACCAAAATTTCATGTTCGGTTTTGAATTAGAAACGTTAAAAATGATCAACCAACGTCGACTATAACCCCTAGCCTTCCAAGCTAACGATGCGGGTTCGATTCCCGCTACCCGCTATATATTCTTTATTATATATTCTTTATTATATATGCTTTTTATTATACATGCATCATCAATTTGGATATGCATCCTTGTTTTTTTTATTCCCTAAAATATTTTCCGTGTAATCGTTTTTTATCCGAACAAGAGAAAGGAAGAATACGAAAGAAGAAAATAGGAACGAAAAGCGTCCATTGTCTAATGGATAGGACAGAGGTCTTCTAAACCTTTGGTATAGGTTCAAATCCTATTGGACGCAAT